GTCCCTGTAGCTTACAACAAAGCGCGGCACTGAAGATGCCGAGATGGCCAGCTGCATGTTCCCAGGGACAAAAGACTTAGTCCTAACCTTACCGTTAATTCTTGCTAAACATATACATGCAAGTATCTGCGCCCCAGTGCAAATGCCCTCAACACCTTTAACCTAGGACAAGAGGAGCAGGTATCAGGCACACCTATAGTCAGTAGCCCAAGACGCCTTGCTCAAGCCACACCCCCACGGGTACTCAGCAGTAATTAACATTAAGCAATAAGTGTAAACTTGACTTAGTTATAGCAACTCAGGGTTGGTAAATCTTGTGCCAGCCACCGCGGTTATACAAGAAGCCCAAATTAACTGGAATACGGCGTAAAGAGTGGCACCATGCTATCCTTACAACTAGGGCCAAAATACAGCTGAGCTGTCATAAGCCCAAGATGTACTCAAGATCATCCTGAAAACGGCCCTAGTACCCGCGATCAATTAAATGTCACTAAAGCTAGGACACAAACTGGGATTAGATACCCCACTATGCCTAGCCCTAAATCTTGACACTTACACTACTAAAGTGTCCGCCCGAGAACTACGAGCACAAACGCTTAAAACTCTAAGGACTTGGCGGTGTCCCAAACCCACCTAGAGGAGCCTGTTCTATAATCGATAACCCACGATACACCCAACCGCCCCTTGCCAAAGCAGCCTACATACCGCCGTCGTCAGCCCACCTCCCTTGAAAGAATAACAGTGGGCACAATAGTCTCTTCTCCCACTAACAAGACAGGTCAAGGTATAGCTTATGGGGCGGAAGAAATGGGCTACATTTTCTAAGTTAGAAAACCTAACGGAAAGGGGCGCGCAACCCCCCCCTAGAAGGCGGATTTAGCAGTAAAGTGAGACCATAAAGCCCTCTTTAAACTGGCCCTGGGATACGTACATACCGCCCGTCACCCTCACCGCAAGCTATGAGCTCCATAACTAATACCCCTTCCAAGCTAAAGATGAGGTAAGTCGTAACAAGGTAAGTGTACCGGAAGGTGCACTTAGCACACCAAGACGTAGCTATAACAAAAGCATTCAGCTTACACCTGAAAGATGTCTGTTAACTCCCAGATCGTCTTGAAGCCCACTCTAGCCCAATCACGTCACAATGCAACTCAATTAAGTCAGAACCTACTTCCCTACCAAAACCAAAACATTCTAACAACTTAGTATAGGCGATAGAAAAGACTATTCGGCGCTATAGAGAACATGTACCGTAAGGGAAAGATGAAATAACAATGAAAAACAAAGCAACAAACAGCAAAGATTAACCCTTGTACCTTTTGCATCATGATTTAGCAAGAACAACCAAGCAAAGCGAACTTAAGCTTGTCACCCCGAAACCCAAGCGAGCTACTTACAAGCAGCTACCTGAGCGAACCCGTCTCTGTTGCAAAAGAGTGGGATGACTTGTCAGTAGAGGTGAAAAGCCAACCGAGCTGGGTGATAGCTGGTTGCCTGTGAAACGAATTTAAGTTCCCCCTTGACTCTCCTCAATGGCAATTTAATCCTAACCCCTATGAACGAGTCAAGAGCAACTTAAAGGGGGTACAGCCCCTTTAAAAAAGAACACAACCTCCTATAGCGGATAACCCCCTCCCCCCTACGATACACCTCCCCACCGTGGGCCTTAAAGCAGCCATCAATAAAGAATGCGTCAAAGCTCAGCACATAAAAATCCGAAAATCAACGTGACTCCCTCACCCCTAACAGGCCAACCTATGTACAATAGGAGTATTAATGCTAAAATAAGTAACTAGGTTCACACCCCCTCTTAAGCGCAAACTTACATCCTACATTATTAACAGAACCCCTAACCAATACTACTAAACACCAACAAGACCCTGTATTAAAATACCCAAATACTGTTAATCCAACCCAGGAGCGCCTACTAGAAAGATTAAAATCTGTAAAAGGAACTAGGCAACTTCAGGGCCCGACTGTTTACCAAAAACATAGCCTTCAGCCAAACAAGTATTGAAGGTGATGCCTGCCCAGTGACATAATGTTTAACGGCCGCGGTATCCTAACCGTGCGAAGGTAGCGCAATCAATTGTCTCATAAATTGAGACCTGTATGAATGGCTAAACGAGGCCCTAACTGTCTCTTACAGATAATCAGTGAAATTGATCTTCCCGTGCAAAAGCAGGAATGAACCCATAAGACGAGAAGACCCTGTGGAACTTAAAAATCAATGACCACCCCATACAAACTACTAACCTACCAGGCTTAACTATCCTACACACTGGCCCACATTTTTTGGTTGGGGCGACCTTGGAGAAAAACAAACCCTCCAAAAATAAGACCACCCGTCTTGACCTAGAGCAACCTCTCAACGTGCTAACAGCAACCAGACCCAATATAATTGACCAATGGACCAAGCTACCCCAGGGATAACAGCGCAATCTCCTTCAAGAGCCCGTATCGACAAGGAGGTTTACGACCTCGATGTTGGATCAGGACATCCTAATGGTGCAGCCGCTATTAAGGGTTCGTTTGTTCAACGATTAACAGTCCTACGTGATCTGAGTTCAGACCGGAGCAATCCAGGTCGGTTTCTATCTATGCTTCTACTTTCCCCAGTACGAAAGGACCGGTAAAGTGGGGCCAATACCATAGGCACGCCTCCCTTCAAAGTAATGAACTCAACTAAATTACAAAAGAAGCACTACCTACACTTTTATCAGCCCTAGAAAAGGACAGCTAGCGTGGCAAAGCTTGGTAAATGCAAAAGGCTTAAGTCCTTTGACCAGAGGTTCAAATCCTCTCCCTAGCCCCATGACATGACCAACTGCATTAAGCTACCTCATCATAACCCTATCTTACGCCGTTCCAATCCTAATTGCCGTTGCCTTCCTAACACTAGTAGAACGAAAAGTCCTGAGCTATATACAAGCCCGAAAAGGACCAAACATCGTAGGACCCTTCGGGCTACTACAACCTGTAGCAGACGGAGTTAAACTCTTCATTAAAGAACCAATTCGCCCCTCCACTTCCTCACCTCTCCTATTCATCATAACCCCTATACTTGCCCTTCTCCTAGCAATCACGATCTGGATCCCATTACCTCTCCCCTTCTCCCTCACTGACCTGAACCTAGGCCTTCTCTTCCTCCTAGCCATGTCAAGCCTCGCAGTCTATTCAATTCTATGATCAGGATGAGCCTCAAACTCAAAATATGCCCTACTCGGCTCCCTACGGGCAGTAGCACAAACCATCTCCTATGAAGTAACACTAGCCATCATTCTCCTGTCTATTATCCTCCTAAGCGGAAACTACACCCTAAATACCCTCGCCACTACCCAAGAGCCTTTATACCTCATTTTCTCCTCCTGACCACTTGCAATAATATGATTCATCTCAACCCTTGCCGAAACAAACCGTGCTCCGTTCGACCTTACAGAAGGGGAATCAGAACTAGTATCAGGATTCAATGTAGAATATGCAGCAGGCCCTTTCGCCCTATTCTTCCTAGCAGAATACGCAAACATCATGCTAATAAACACACTCACTGCTATTTTATTCCTAAACCCAAGCTCACTTAACCTATCACCAGAATTATTCTCGATAGCCCTAGCTACAAAAACCCTTCTCCTCTCTTCAACCTTTCTATGAGTGCGAGCCTCCTACCCCCGCTTCCGCTACGACCAACTCATACACCTCCTCTGAAAAAACTTCCTACCACTAACACTAGCACTATGTTTCTGACATATTAGTTTACCAATCTGCTACGCAGGCCTACCTCCTTACTTAAGGAAATGTGCCTGAACGTAAAGGGTCACTATGATAAAGTGAATATAGAGGTACACCAGCCCTCTCATTTCCTAAGAATGCTTAGAAAAGTAGGAATCGAACCTACACTAAAGAGATCAAAACTCTCTATACTCCCCTTATATTATTTTCTAGTAAAGTCAGCTAAAAAAGCTATCGGGCCCATACCCCGAAAATGATGGTTTAACCCCTTCCTTTACTAATGAATCCTCACGCAAAGCTAATTTCTTCCCTAAGTCTACTCTTAGGGACAACCATTACGATCTCAAGCAACCACTGAATAATGGCATGAACCGGACTTGAAATTAATACCCTCGCTATTATCCCGCTCATCTCAAAATCTCACCATCCACGAGCAATTGAAGCTGCAATTAAATATTTCTTAGTTCAAGCAACTGCCTCAGCACTAGTCCTCTTTTCAAGCATAATCAATGCCTGAACCACGGGCCAATGAGATATCACTCAACTAAGCCATCCAACTGCCTCAATCTTATTAACTACAGCAATAGCAATAAAACTAGGACTGGTGCCATTCCACTTTTGATACCCAGAAGTCCTTCAAGGCTCACCCTTAACCACCGCCCTACTACTATCAACAATAATAAAATTCCCACCAATCACTATCCTCTTCCTAACATCCAACTCACTCAACCCAACACTACTGACACTCATAGCTATCTCTTCAGCTGCTTTAGGTGGCTGAATAGGATTGAACCAAACACAAACCCGAAAAATCCTAGCCTTTTCATCTATCTCACACCTCGGTTGAATATCCATTATCCTCATCCACAGCCCTAAACTCACCCTATTAACTTTCTACCTCTACTCCTTAATAACTGCAACTGTATTCCTTACCCTCAACACCCTTAAAGCCCTTAAATTATCCACACTAATGACATCCTGAACAAAAATACCTGTACTAAACGCAACTATAATATTGACTCTACTCTCACTGGCAGGCCTCCCGCCATTTACAGGCTTCCTGCCAAAATGACTCATTATCCAAGAACTCGCTAAACAAGAAATAACCCCAGCAGCCACAATCATAGCCATACTTTCACTCCTTAGCCTGTTCTTCTACCTTCGCCTTGCGTATCACTCATCAATCACACTACCACCAAACACCACAAACTACATAAAACAATGATACACCAATAAATCAGCACACGCTCAAGTCGCCATTCTTACCTCCATGTCAATCCTGCTCCTCCCCCTCTCACCAATAATCCTAACTAGTATTTAAAAAGAAACTTAGGATAATCCTAAACCGAAGGCCTTCAAAGCCTTAAACAAGAGTTAACCCTCTTAGTTTCTGCTAAGATTCGCAAGATACTAACCTGCATCTTCTGAATGCAACCCAGACGCTTTAATTAAGCTAGAACCTTTATATCAACTAGACAGATGGGCCTCGATCCCATAAAACCCTAGTCAACAGCTAGATGCTCAAACCAACAAGCTTCTGTCTACCTAAGACTTTGGTACATTCTCAATGTACATCAATGAGCTTGCAACTCAACATGAATTTCACTACAAAGCCGATAAGAAGAGGAATTGAACCTCTGTAAAAAGGACTACAGCCTAACGCCTACAACACTCAGCCATCTTACCTGTGACCTTCATTAATCGATGATTATTTTCGACCAACCATAAAGACATTGGCACCCTGTACTTGATCTTCGGCGCCTGAGCCGGCATAATTGGAACAGCACTCAGCCTGCTCATCCGAGCAGAACTAGGCCAACCTGGAACTCTCCTAGGAGACGATCAAATCTACAACGTAATTGTCACCGCCCATGCCTTCGTAATAATCTTTTTTATAGTGATACCAATCATGATCGGAGGGTTTGGAAACTGACTAGTCCCGCTCATAATTGGTGCTCCTGACATAGCATTCCCACGCATAAACAACATAAGCTTCTGGCTACTTCCACCATCCTTCCTTCTCCTTCTAGCCTCATCCACAGTAGAAGCAGGGGCAGGTACGGGATGAACTGTATACCCCCCATTAGCTGGAAACCTAGCCCATGCTGGAGCTTCAGTTGACCTAGCCATCTTCTCCCTTCACTTAGCAGGTGTATCCTCTATCCTAGGGGCAATCAACTTTATTACAACCGCAATCAACATAAAACCTCCAGCCCTCTCACAATACCAAACCCCACTATTCGTATGGTCAGTCCTCATTACCGCCGTCCTACTACTACTCTCACTCCCAGTCCTCGCCGCTGGCATCACCATACTCTTAACAGACCGAAACCTAAACACCACATTCTTTGACCCTGCAGGGGGAGGAGACCCAGTACTATACCAACACCTCTTCTGATTCTTCGGTCACCCAGAAGTCTATATCCTGATCCTCCCTGGCTTTGGAATTATCTCCCACGTAGTTGCATACTATGCAAGCAAAAAAGAACCATTTGGCTATATAGGAATAGTCTGAGCCATGCTCTCAATCGGTTTCCTAGGCTTCATTGTATGAGCCCACCACATATTTACAGTAGGAATAGATGTAGACACCCGAGCATACTTCACATCAGCTACCATAATCATTGCCATCCCAACTGGCATCAAAGTATTTAGCTGACTTGCCACATTACACGGAGGCACTATCAAATGAGACCCTCCAATACTATGAGCCCTGGGCTTTATCTTCCTATTCACCATCGGAGGCTTAACAGGAATTGTCCTAGCAAACTCCTCACTAGATATTGCCCTACATGACACCTACTACGTAGTTGCTCACTTCCATTACGTCCTATCCATAGGAGCCGTCTTCGCCATTCTAGCAGGCTTTACCCACTGATTCCCCCTATTCACAGGGTATACTTTACACCCCACATGAACCAAAGCTCACTTCGGAGTCATATTCACCGGTGTGAACCTAACATTCTTCCCTCAACACTTTCTAGGTCTAGCTGGCATACCCCGACGATACTCAGATTACCCAGATGCCTACACCCTATGAAACACCATATCCTCTATTGGCTCTCTAATCTCAATAACAGCTGTAATCATACTAATATTCATCATCTGAGAAGCCTTCACATCAAAACGAAAAATCCAACAACCAGAATTAACCACCACAAACATTGAATGAATCCATGGCTGCCCACCCCCATACCACACCTTCGAAGAACCAGCCTTCGTCCAAATCCAAGAAAGGAAGGAATCGAACCCTCATACATTGGTTTCAAGCCAACCGCATCAGACCAATTATGCTTCTTTCTTATCTTCTTTCTCATGAGATGTTAGTAAACCAATTACATAGCTTTGTCAAAGCTAAATCACAAGTGAAACCCCTGTACATCTCCCGTGGCCAACCACTCACAATTCGGATTCCAAGACGCCTCATCCCCAATCATAGAAGAACTCGTCGAATTCCATGACCATGCCTTAATAGTCGCACTGGCAATCTGCAGCCTAGTCCTTTATCTCCTAACTCTCATATTAATAGAGAAACTATCATCAAACACCGTCGATGCACAAGAGGTAGAACTAATCTGAACCATCCTACCAGCCATCGTCCTCATTCTGCTCGCCCTCCCATCACTGCAAATCCTATACATAATAGATGAAATTGATGAACCAGACCTAACCCTCAAAGCCATCGGACACCAATGATACTGATCATACGAGTACACAGACTTCAAAGACCTATCATTCGACTCATACATAGTCCCCACAACAGAACTGCCTCAAGGACACTTCCGATTACTAGAAGTCGACCATCGTGTTGTCATCCCCATAGAATCCCCCATCCGTATCATCGTTACTGCTAACGACGTCCTCCACTCCTGAGCCATTCCAACTCTAGGGGTCAAAACTGATGCAATCCCAGGCCGACTAAACCAAACATCATTCATCACCACCCGACCAGGAATCTTCTACGGCCAATGTTCAGAAATCTGTGGGGCTAACCACAGTTACATACCAATCGTAGTAGAATCAACCCCACTCAACCACTTTGAAAACTGATCTACTCTAATAACCTCCTAATCATTAAGAAGCTATGCAACAGCACTAGCCTTTTAAGCTAGAGAGAGAGGATTCCTACCCCTCCTTAATGACTATGCCCCAGCTCAACCCAAACCCATGATTCCTTATCCTAACTCTATCATGACTTACCCTCTCACTTGTAATCCAGCCCAAGCTTCTATCATTTATATCCACCAACCCTCCTTCTAACAAAACCTCCACAACCACCAAAACCACTTCCTGAACCTGACCATGAACTTAAGTTTTTTCGACCAATTCGCAAGTCCGTGCTTTCTAGGAATCCCCCTAGTCCTAATCTCAATACTATTCCCCGCCCTATTGCTCCCCACACCAAACAACCGATGAATCACCAACCGACTCTTTACCCTCCAATCATGATTCCTCCATCTCATTACTAAACAACTAATAATCCCCTTAAACAAAAACGGACATAAATGAGCCTTAATCCTAACATCATTAATAACTATACTGCTAACAATCAACCTACTAGGGCTACTTCCTTACACATTCACCCCTACCACTCAACTATCAATAAACATAGCACTAGCATTCCCCCTCTGACTTGCCACTCTACTTACAGGCCTACGAAACCAACCATCAACATCCCTAGGACACCTACTTCCTGAAGGCACTCCAACACCACTAGTCCCAGCCCTAATCCTAATTGAAACTACTAGCCTCCTCATTCGACCACTAGCTCTAGGCGTCCGCCTCACAGCTAACCTCACAGCAGGTCACCTGCTCATCCAACTAATCTCCACAGCCTCTGCTACCCTGCTCCCAGTCATACCAACCGTATCCATCCTAACCACTCTAATCCTACTCCTACTAACCATTCTGGAAGTAGCAGTAGCTATAATTCAAGCTTACGTATTTGTCCTCCTACTAAGCCTCTACTTACAAGAAAACATCTAATGGCCCACCAAGCACACTCCTACCATATAGTAGACCCAAGCCCATGACCTATCTCCGGAGCAGCAGCTGCCCTGCTCACTACTTCAGGCTTAATCATATGATTTCACCACAGCTCATCACAACTCCTAACCCTAGGCTTACTATCCATAATCCTAGTTATACTCCAATGATGACGGGATATTGTACGAGAAGGCACATTCCAAGGCCATCACACCCCAACAGTCCAAAAAGGCCTTCGATACGGAATAATCCTCTTCATCACATCAGAAGCCTTCTTCTTCCTAGGCTTCTTCTGAGCATTTTTCCACTCTAGCCTAGCTCCTACCCCAGAACTAGGAGGACAATGACCACCAATAGGAATCAAACCCCTCAACCCCCTAGAAGTCCCCCTACTAAATACAGCTATCCTCCTAGCCTCAGGTGTTACTGTAACATGAGCACACCATAGTATCACAGAAAGTAACCGAAAACAAGCAATTCAAGCACTTACCCTAACCATCCTGTTAGGGTTCTACTTCACAGCACTTCAAGCAATAGAGTACTACGAAGCCCCATTCTCAATTGCCGACGGTGTGTACGGCTCAACCTTCTTCGTCGCCACAGGATTCCACGGACTTCACGTAATCATCGGATCCTCTTTCCTATCAGTATGCCTCCTACGACTAATCAAATTCCACTTCACATCTGACCACCACTTCGGGTTCGAAGCAGCAGCCTGATACTGGCACTTCGTAGACGTAATCTGATTGTTCCTCTATATAACCATTTACTGATGAGGATCTTGCTCTTCTAGTATACTCATTACAATTGACTTCCAATCTCTAGAATCTGGCTCAAATCCAGAGAAGAGCAATCAACATAATCACATTTATACTTACCCTCTCTCTCTCACTAAGCATTATCCTAACCACATTAAATTTCTGACTAGCCCAAACAAACCCCGACTCAGAAAAATTATCCCCATACGAATGCGGTTTCGACCCGCTCGGATCAGCTCGACTCCCATTCTCAATCCGATTCTTCCTAGTAGCCATCCTATTCCTCCTCTTCGACCTAGAAATCGCCCTCCTACTTCCTCTCCCATGAGCCACCCAACTTCAATTCCCAACAGCTACAATAACATGAGCATCCATCATCATCCTACTACTAACACTAGGACTAATCTATGAATGAATACAAGGCGGCTTAGAGTGGGCTGAATAAACAGAAAGTTAGTCTAGCCAAGACAGTTGATTTCGACTCAACAAACCATAGCCTATCACTATGACTTTCTCTATGTCATTCCCACACCTAAGCTTCTATTCAGCCTTCACCCTAAGCAGCTTAGGGCTAGCATTTCACCGAACCCACTTAATCTCTGCCCTCCTATGCCTAGAAAGCATAATACTATCAATATATATCGCCCTCTCAATCTGGCCCATCGAAAACCAAGCAACAACATTCACCACAATGCCACTACTCATACTCACATTTTCAGCCTGTGAAGCAGCCACAGGCCTAGCAATGTTAGTTGCCTCCACACGAACCCACGGTTCTGACCACTTACATAATCTAAACCTTCTACAATGCTAAAAATTATCCTCCCAACAATCATACTCATCCCCACAACCCTCCTATCTCCAGCAAAATTCCTATGAACTAACATCACCACCCACAGCACACTAATCGCCACAATCAGCCTCCAATGACTCCTCCCAACATACCTCCCCTATAAAAACCTAACCCAATGAACTGGCATCGACCAAATCTCATCCCCCCTACTAGTATTATCCTGCTGACTTCTACCGCTCATGATACTAGCAAGCCAAAACCACCTCCAACACGAACCCCTATCACGAAAACGACTTTTCCTAACAACCCTAGTCACAATCCAACCCTTCATCCTCCTAGCATTCTCAACCACAGAACTCACACTATTTTACATCTCATTTGAAGCAACCCTCATTCCAACCTTGGTCCTAATTACCCGCTGAGGAACTCAATTAGAACGCCTAACTGCCGGCACCTACCTACTATTCTACACCCTCATTAGCTCACTTCCCCTGCTAATTGCTATCATGCACTTACATACTCAAACTGGCACCCTCCACCTTATAATACTAAAGCTTACCCACCCCACACTTACTAACTCCTGACCCAACATACTAATAAGCTTAGCCCTACTAACAGCATTCATAGTAAAAGCACCTCTATATGGTCTCCACCTATGACTACCCAAAGCCCATGTAGAAGCCCCAATCGCAGGCTCCATATTGCTTGCCGCCCTTCTCTTAAAACTAGGGGGCTACGGTATTATACGAGTCACAATTCTAATAACCCCCATGTCCAATCACCTACACTACCCATTCCTCACTCTAGCACTATGAGGTGCACTAATAACTAGCTCAATCTGCCTACGCCAAACTGACCTTAAATCCCTCATTGCCTACTCCTCCGTGAGCCACATAGGCCTCGTCATCGCTGCTAGCATAATTCAAACCCATTGATCATTCTCAGGAGCAATAATCCTCATAATCTCACATGGCCTAACATCCTCAATACTATTCTGCCTAGCTAATACAAACTACGAGCGCATCCACAGCCGCATCCTCATCCTCACACGAGGATTACAACCCCTTCTACCACTAATAGCCACCTGATGACTATTGGCCAATCTCGCAAACATAGCCCTTCCACCAACGACAAACCTGATAGCCGAACTGACAATCATAATCACATTATTTAACTGATCTCCCCCTACAATTATCCTTACCGGAGCTGCAACCCTACTTACAGCATCCTACACACTATTCATACTCCTCATAACCCAACGAGGCACATCCCCAACCAACATCACTTCAATTCAAACATCAAACACACGAGAACACCTCCTAATGGCCCTCCACATTGCCCCTATACTACTCCTCATCCTTAAACCAGAACTTATCTCCGGAACTCCCTTATGCAAGTATAGTTTAACCCAAACATTAGACTGTGATTCTAAAAATAGAAGTTAAACTCTTCTTACCTGCCGAGGGGAGGTTCAACCAACAGGAACTGCTAACTCTTGTATCTGAGTCTAAAACCTCAGCCCCCTTACTTTTAAAGGATAACAGCAATCCATTGGTCTTAGAAACCACCCATCTTGGTGCAAATCCAAGTAAAAGTAATGGAAACCGCACTACTCCTTAACACATCCACACTCCTCATCCTCATTACCATCCTAACACCCACGCTGCTTCCCCTTCTATCAGAAAATTTCAAAAACTCCCCAGCCACTATCACACGTACTGTCAAAACCGCCTTCATAATCAGCCTAGTCCCTATAGCCCTCTTCATATACTCAGGCATAGAAAGCATCGCCTCTTGCTGAGAGTGAAAATTCACCACAAACTTCAAAATCCCACTCAGCTTTAAAATCGACCAATACTCCGTTATATTCTTCCCCATCGCCCTATTCGTAACATGATCTATCCTTCAATTCGCAATATGATACATAAGCACAGAACCATACATCATAAAATTCTTCTCATACCTCCTTATATTCCTAATCGCCATACTTACACTAACCATCGCTAACAACATATTCCTACTATTCATCGGCTGAGAAGGTGTCGGGATCATATCATTCCTACTAATCGGCTGATGACAAGGACGAGCAGAAGCTAACACCGCTGCCCTCCAAGCCGTTCTATACAATCGAATCGGAGATATTGGCCTTATCCTAAGCATAGCATGACTCGCTTCAACCCTAAACACCTGAGAAATACAACAACCTCCCTCCCACACCCAAACCCCAACAATCCCCCTACTAGGCCTCATCCTTGCCGCAACAGGAAAATCCGCTCAATTCGGCCTCCACCCCTGACTTCCCGCCGCTATAGAAGGGCCAACACCAGTCTCAGCATTACTCCACTCCAGCACTATAGTCGTAGCCGGAATTTTCCTTCTCATCCGCACCCACCCCATACTAACCACGAACCCAACTGCCCTATCCACCTGCTTATGCCTTGGAGCCCTCTCCACCCTATTCGCTGCTACATGCGCATTAACACAAAATGACATCAAAAAAATCATTGCTTTCTCCACATCAAGCCAACTCGGCCTAATAATAGTTACAATCGGATTAAACCTACCACAATTAGCTTTCCTCCACATCTCCACACACGCATTCTTCAAAGCCATACTATTCCTCTGCTCAGGGTCAATCATCCATAATCTCAACGGAGAACAGGACATCCGAAAAATAGGAGGCCTACAAAAAACACTCCCAACAACCACATCCTGCTTAACTATCGGCAGCATAGCCCTTATAGGAACCCCATTTCTAGCAGGATTCTACTCAAAAGACCTCATCATTGAAAGCCTAAACACATCCTATCTAAACACATGAGCCCTACTCCTAACCCTTCTAGCTACAATATTCACCGCAACCTACAGCCTCCGCATAATCCTCCTAGTACAAACAGGATTTACTCGCATTCCACCAACTACCCCAATAAACGAAAACAACCCAACAATCATCAACCCAATTACCCGCCTAGCCCTAGGCAGCATCACAGCTGGACTACTCATCACATCTTTCATCCTGCCAACTAAAACACCCCCAATAACTATACCCACAATCACAAAAACCGCCGCTATTATCATCACAGCCCTAGGCATCATTCTAGCCCTAGAACTCTCAAACATGACCCACACCCTAACCCAACCTAAACAAAACCCCCACTCAAACTTCTCAACCACTCTAGGATACTTCAACCCCCTAATTCACCGTGCCAGCCCTTCCACTCTCCTCAATAGTGGACAAAAAATTGCCTCCCACCTAATCGACCTGTCCTGATACAAAAAAATAGGACCCGAAGGACTTGCAGATCTACAACTAACAATAGCCAAAACCTCAACCTCCCTTCACTCCGGACTAATCAAAACCTACCTTGGATCTTTCGCCCTATCTATCTTCATTATCCTCCTATCCACATAACAATTCAACCCAATGGCCCCAAACATCCGAAAATCCCACCCTCTACTAAAAATAGTCAACAACGCCCTAATCGACCTCCCCGCCCCCTCAAACATTTCTGCCTGATGAAATTTCGGATCACTCCTAGCTATCTGCCTAGCAACACAAATCCTCACCGGCCTATTACTAGCCATACACTACACAGCAGACACAACCCTAGCATTCTCATCCGTCGCCCACACCTGCCGAAACGTACAGTACGGCTGATTAATCCGCAACCTCCATGCAAATGGAGCATCATTCTTCTTCATCTGTATCTACCTTCACATCGGACGAGGCCTCTACTATGGCTCTTACCTACACAAAGAAACCTGAAACACAGGAGTAATCCTCCTGCTAACACTTATAGCAACTGCCTTCGTAGGCTATGTCCTACCATGAGGACAAATATCCTTCTGAGGAGCCACAGTCATCACCAACTTATTCTCGGCCATCCCATACATTGGCCAAACACTCGTGGAATGAGCTTGAGGCGGATTCTCAGTAGATAATCCCACTCTAACCCGATTCTTCGCCCTTCACTTCCTCCTTCCGTTCATTATCGCAGGCCTTGTCCTAATCCACCTCACATTCCTCCACGAATCAGGCTCAAATAACCCACTAGGCATCTCATCAAACTCTGACAAAATCCCATTCCACCCCTATTTCACCCTAAAAGACGTACTAGGATTTACACTCATACTACTTCCACTAACAACCATAGCCCTATTCTCTCCCAATCTCCTTGGCGACCCAGAAAATTTCACCCCAGCAAATCCTCTCGTCACTCCACCTCACATTAAACCAGAGTGGTACTTCCTGTTCGCATACGCCATTCTGCGCTCAATCCCCAACAAACTAGGAGGAGTGCTAGCCCTAGCAGCCTCCGTCCTAATCCTCTTCCTCAGCCCCTTTCTCCACAAATCCAAACAACGTACAATAACCTTCCGCCCCCTCTCTCAACTCCTATTCTGAACCCTAGTCGCCAATCTCCTCATTCTAACATGAGTCGGCAGCCAACCTGTAGAACACCCATTCATCATCATCGGCCAACTAGCCTCCCTCACCTACTTCACCATCCTCCTCATCCTCTTCCCCCTCATCGGAGCCCTAGAAAACAAAATACTCAACTACTAAATACTCTAATAGTTTACAAAAAACACTGGTCTTGTAAGCCAAAGAGCGAAGGTTACACCCCTTCTTAGAGTTTAATACCCACCTTCAGAGAAGAAGGACTCAAACCTTCACCTTCAGCTCCCAAAGCTGATATTCTACATTAAACTATCCTCTGACCAACCCCCTAATCCTAAACTGCCCGAATAGCCCCCCGCGACAGCCCACGCACAAGCTCCAACACAACAAACAAAGTTAACAACAACCCTCACCCAGCCAACACAAACAATCCCGCTCCCTGGGAATAAAACATAGCCACACCACTAAAATCCAATCGAACCAAAAACACTCCCCCGCTATCAACAGTCACAACCCCTAATTTCCACCCCTCCACCAACCCACTAATAGCCGCTCCAACCCCAAGCACCAAAACAAACCCCACCCCATACCCTGCAACCCCCCAATCATCTCAAGCCTCAGGAAACGGATCCGCAGCCAAAGCCACAGAGTACACAAAAACCACCAACATTCCCCCTAAATACACCATAAACAAAACCAGCGCCACAAAAGACACCCCCAAACTCAACAACCACCCACACCCCGCCACAGACGCTAATACCAAGCCCACCACTCCATAATAAGGCGCAGGATTAGAAGCAACTGCCAAAGCACCCAAAACAAAGCACACTCCCAAAGCAATTACAAAGTAAGTCATAATAGTTCCTGCTTGGCCTCTCTCCAAGCTATGCGGCCTGAAATGCCGCCGTTGTAAACCTCAACCACAGGAACCCAATCAACCTCTTCCCCCCCCCCTACCCCCCCCATAGTTACGCTGCTTAATCCCAGCCTAACTTTGGGTGTTTTTACACAATTTGCGTAATTTATGTCCGCTCATGCATTCAATTATAATCCACATTGCACATTAAGTTTATTCCTAAGTCGACATACAAAGTTCATGTATAAAGATTATCTCTTCATGTACTTAACACAGTCCCCTAAACACCGGGTAGTTTTAATTCATCTCCCCTAACGAACCTACTAACATAACTCTGTAATGCTCTGTCCAACAGGCTCCTTTCAACTCCTTTTACCCAAACCATGCCAATGCTTGACCTGTACCTGCCCCGAATTTCACAAGGTACGGAAGTGGCTCCCAGGACAGGGTCCGTGAAATGGTAGCAAGACATAACCTCTCAACTGCTCTTGAAGTACCGGCTTCTGAAGGATTAGGTTATCTATTGATCGAGCTTCTCACGTGAAATCAGCAACGCGCCGCACAAAAGATCCTACGTTACTAGCTTCAGGACCATTCATTCCCCCTACACCCCTAGCCCAACTTGCTCTTTTGCGCCTCTGGTTCCTCGGTCAGGACCATCCCCTGATTAACTCAAATGTTTCTCGCCTTTCACAGAGTCATCTGGTATGCTATTTATCAACATTCTCCCTCTTAATCGCGTCACCGTAAGGTTTTCCTCTTTTGGTTCCCTTTTTTTTTTGGGCGTCTTCACAGGTTACCCTTCCAAGTGCATAGGAAGTACTTACAATCTAGGTCTGAGCATACACTGGTATTCGTCCCTGCCTCGCCGTCAAGAATCAATTAATGAGACGGTTGGCGTATATGGGGAATCATTTTAACACTGATGCACTTTGTTTTCCATTCGGTTATGGTATCCGCACCCACCTTACTCGTGTATATTATTCAATGAATGCTTGCTGGACATGATTTTTCACTTTTCCACTTCCTCTAATTTTCTAACCTACACTAGGGGGCTTTCAACTATCACTTCACCCCCCTTTTTAACAAAATTTTTTTCATTTTTTTTCAATTTTTTTATCACTTTTACACTTAACCTCACCGCTAAAATTTCATTAATATTCAACAAACCAACTTTTTTCATTTCATCCCTGTATCATCCTTCACTGCACTTAACCTCACCGCTAAAATTTCATTAATATTCAACAAACCAACTTTTTTCATTTCATCCCTGTATCATCCTTCACTGCACTTAACCTCACCGCTAAAATTTCATTAATATTCAACAAACCAACTTTTTTCATTTCATCCCTGTATCATCCTTCACTGCACTTAACCTCACCGCTAAAATTTCATTAATATTCAACAAACCAACTTTTTTCATTTCATCCCTGTATCATCCTTCACTGCACTTAACCTCACCGCTAAAATTTCATTAATATTCAACAAACCAACTTCTTTCATTTCATCCCTGTATCATCCTTCACTGCACTTAACCTCACCGCTAAAATTTCATTAATATTCAACAAACCAACTTTTTTCATTTCATCCCTGTATCATCCTTCACTGCACTTAACCTCACCGCTAAAATTTCATTAACATCCACCCCAAACTGCCCAAACAAACAAACAAACAAACAAACAAACAAACAAACAAACAAACAAACAAACAAACAAACAAACAAACAAACAAACAAACAGA